AATGATAAGCACTTTTTTTTTATTTTTTGCGTATAGCATATATTTATTTATATTGTATAACATATTTAGATATTTATATTGTATATATGTATATTAAATACAAATACATAAGTATATAAAGTATAAGAAATGAACTTAACGACGAGATTTATTATCGTTTCTTGCGTGTCTCGTAAAAGACAGAGTAGGTGCAAATTCTCCCAATTTGTGACCCACCATACGATCCGTTATATAAATAGGTAAATGTTCCTTTCCATTATGAATAGCGATTGTATGGCCAATCATTGTGGGTATAATGGTAGATGCCCGAGACCAAGTTACTATTATTTCTTTCTCTTCCCTCGTGTTGAGTTTTTCAATTTTTGCCGATAAATGATTAGCTACAAAAGGGTTTTTTTTTAGTGAACGTGTCATGTCACAGTGTATTACTCCTTTTTTTTACATTTTTTATTTTAAAGATTGGCATTCTATGTCCAATATCTCGATCTAAGTTAAGTATGGAGGTCAGAATAAATACAATAATGATGAATGGAAAAAAGAGAAAATCCTTTAGCTAGAAAAGGGGCGGATGTAGCCAAGTGGATCAAGGCAGTGGATTGTGAATCCACCATGCGCGGGTTCAATTCCCGTCGTTCGCCCATTACATTTTTTTCAAATAAAAAAAAATTCTATTTTCAATATTCCTATTTACGGCGACGAAGAATAAAACTATCACTATATTTTTTCCTTTTCCTACTTCTTCTTCCAAGCGCAGGATAACCCCAAGGGGTTGTGGGTTTTTTTCTACCAATTGGGGCTCTCCCCTCACCGCCCCCATGGGGATGGTCTACAGGGTTCATAACTACTCCTCTTACTACAGGACGCTTACCTAGCCAACACTTAGATCCGGCTCTACCCAAACTTTTTTGGTTCACCCCAACATTACCCACTTGTCCGACTGTTGCTAAGCAGTTTTTGGATATCAAACGGACCTCCCCAGATGGTAATCTTAATGTGGCCGATTTACCCTCTTTTGCTATCAGTTTCGCTACAGCACCTGCTGCTCTAGCTAATTGTCCACCCTTTCCAAGTGTAATTTCTATGTTATGTATGGCCGTGCCTAAGGGCATATCGGTTGAAGTGGATTCTTCTTTTTTATCAATAAAACCCCTTCCCAAACTGTACAAGCTTCTTCCAAAGCATACGGCTTTCTAGATGTATATGATGATATCTAGACAGATGGATCTTATATAAATCGTATGATGAAGTACCACATGAGTGGATATATAGGAATCCAAATCTGCTGAATCATTCATGTTATGATCTTCTACATCCTAGGTCTCCCCGTTCCGTCATCTGGCTTATGTTCTTCATGTAGCATTCAGACCGAATGACTCTATGAAATTACGTCGATACTTCCACATATTATGGGTAACGTAGGAGACATCTCTCTTTTTCCCCGGGGGTATCTTAATTACCACTGCTTAGCTTTCAATTCGCCTCTGACCATCAAATTAAATGTGAATAACCCGTCCTCCTCTCTTTGAAACAAGGGGCGCTTCCGGTTCTGTGCGTGCTTCAAACAATTTTGTCTTCTCCATATTACCATATATCTAGAGTCAATAATTTTCTATGATGAACTACTGAACTCAATCACTTGCTGCCGTTACTCAACAGTTTTCTGTTGAGGTCTATCCCGTAGAGGTGCTCAAATTGGATCAGTGATCGATTTCTAGGTTTCGTCGTAAACCTAATTGGTTACTTCCAATTACGTAAATCAATAGTTCAAACCGCACTCAAAGGTAGGGCATTTCCCATTGATATAGGAACTTCTGTACCAGAAACAATGGTATCTCCAATTATAGCCCCTCTGGGATGTAAAATATATCTCTTCTCACCATCCCCATAGTGTATGAGACAAATGTATGCATTTCGATTAGGGTCGTATTCTATGGTTACGATTCTACCAGATATGTCTTTTTCATTCCGTCGAAAATCGATTTTACGGTATAGACGCTTATGACCTCCCCCTCTATGCCGTGCGGTAATGATTCCTCTGGCATTACGACCTTTACTACAACGATGCTGTCCATAGATCAAATTATTTCGTGGATTGGATTTCACTTGACTGTTTACGGCTCCATTGCGTGTGCTCGGGGTAGAAGTTTTGTATAAATGTATCGCCGTGTTATTAAGTATTTTGCTTTAAGTTCTTTTCTCTATAAGAGGTGGAATAGAATAACCCGATTCAAGCGTAATGATCATACGTCTGTAATGCATTGTATGTCCCATAATAGGTCCCCTTCTTCTACCCTTTCCCGGGAGTCGATGACTATTCATAGCTATTACCTTGACACCAAAGAAGAGTTCGACCCAATGCTTTATTTCTGTCCTAGTTGATCCTGATTCGACATTAGAAGTATATTGATTGTTCCCCAATAACCGAATACTTTTTTCTGTAAATACTGCATATTTGATTCCATCCATAAATCCATTTTCTTCCCTATGAGTTCCAGTATCGATAAGAATTCTAGTTCTTACTGTTCATATGTTATGGTATGAATATACCATACCAATTCGTTATGGATGGATGATGAGATTCCATTGATACAGAGCCAATTCCAATAGACTTATTAAACGTTCCCATTGGCGTGCATCCAGCAGGAATTGAACCTACGAATTTACCAATTATGAGTTGGGCGCTTTAACCATTCAGCCATGGATGCTTAACTTAACACATCATATATTGTAAATAAACAAATTCCAATTGGGATGCTTAACTTAACACATCATATATTGTAAATAAACAAATTCCAGTTCAAATACAATCTTCGCCGGAGGAGGTCTAAATATCAATGAAGAGACATCAATTCAAATCCTGGATCGTCGAATTGAGAGAGATATTGAGAGAGATCAAGAATTCTCACTATTTCTTAGATTCATGGATCAAATTCAATTCAGCGGGATCTTTCACTCACATTTTTTTCCATCAAGAACGCTTTATGAAACTTTTTGACCCCCGAATTTGGAGTATCCTACTTTCACGCGATTCGCAGGGTTCAACAAGCAATCGATATTTCATGATCAAAGGTGTAGTACTGCTTGTAGTAGCGGTCCTTATATCTCGTATTAACAATCGAAAGATGGTCGAAAGAAAAAATCTCTATTTGATGGGGCTTCTTCCTATACCTATGAATTCCATTGGACCTGGAAATGAGACATTGGAAGAATCTTTTTGGTCTTCCAATATCAATAGGTTGATTGTTTCGCTCCTGTATCTTCCAAAAGGGAAAAAGCTTTCTGAGAGTTGTTTCATGGATCCGCAAGAAAATACTTGGGTTCTCCCAATAAATCAAAAGTGTATCATGCCTGAATCTAACCGGAGTTCACGGTGGTGGAGGTGGGGGAAGCGGATCGGAAAAAAAAGGGATTCTAGTTGTAAGATATCTAATGAAACCGTAGCAGGAATTGAGATCTCATTCAAAGAGAAAGATAGCAAATATCTGGAGTTTCTTTTTTTATCCTATACGGATGATCCGATCCGCAAGGACCATGATTGGGAATTGTTTGATTGTCTTTCTTCGAGGAAGAAGCGAAACATAATCAACTTGAATTCGGGACAGCTATTCGAAATCTTAGGGAAAGACTTGATTTCTTATCTCATGTCTGCTTTTCGTGAAAAAAGACCAATTGAAGGGGAGGGTTTCTTCAAACAACAAGGAGCTGAGGCAACTATTCAATCAAATGATATTGAGCATGTTTCCCATCTCTTCTCGAGAAACAAGTGGGGTATTTCTTTGCAAAATTGTGCTCAATTTCATATGTGGCAATTCCGCCAAGATCTCTTCGTTAGTTGGGGGAAGAATGAGCACGAATCGGATTTTTTGAGGAACGTATCGAGAGAGAATTTGATTTGGTTAGACAATGTGTGGTTGGATCGGTTTTTTAGCAAGGTACGGAATGTATTGTCAAATATTCAATATGATTCCACAAGATCAAGATCTATTTTCGTTCAAGTAAGGGATTCTAGCCAATTGAAAGGATCTTCTGATCAATCCATAGATCATTTCGATTCCATTAGAAATGAGGATTCAGAATATCCCACATTGATCGATCAAACAGAGATTCAGCAACTAAAAGAAAGATCGATTCTTTGGGATCCTTCCTTTCTTCAAACGGAACGAACAGAGATAGAATCAGATCAATTCCCGAAATGCCTTTTTGGATCTTCCTCAATGTCCCGGCTATTCACGGAACGTGAGAAGCAGATGAATAATCATCTGCTTCCGGAAGAAATCGAAGAATTTCTTGGGAATCCTACAAGATCAATTCGTTCTTTTTTCTCTGACAGATGGTCAGAACTTCATCTGGGTTCGAATCCTATTGAGAGGTCCACCAGAGATCAGAAATTTTTGAAGAAAAAACAAGATGTTTCTTTTGTCCCTTCCAGGCGAGCGGAAAATAAGGAAATGGTTGATATATTCAAGATAATTACGTATTTACAAAATACCGTCTCAATTCATCCTATTTCATTCTTGAACAAAAATCCATTTTTTGATTTATTTCATCTATTCCATGACCGGAACAAAAGGGGATACACGTTACACCACGATTTTGAATCAGAAGAGAGATTTCAAGAAATGGCAGATCTATTCACTCTATCAATAACCGAGCCGGATCTGGTGTATCATAGGAGATTTGCCTTTTCTATTGATTCCTACGGGTTGGATCAAAAAAAATTCTTGAATCAGGTATTCAACTCCAGAGATGAATCGAAAAAGAAATCTTTATTGGTTCTACCTCCTCTTTTTTATGAAGAGAATGAATCTTTTTATCGAAGGATCAGAAAAAAATCGGCCCGGATCTACTGCGGGAATGATTTGGAAGATCCAAAACGAAAAACAGCGGTATTTGCTAGCAACAACATAATGGAGGCAGTCAATCAATATAGATTGATCCGAAATCTGATTCAAATCTATGGGTACATAAGAAATGTATCTAATCGATTCTTTTTAATGAATAGATCCGATCACAACTTCGAATATGGAATTCAAAGGGATCAAATAGGAAATGATACTCTGAATCATATAACTATAATGAAATATACGATCAACCAACATTTATCGAATTTGAAAAAGAGTCAGAAGAAATGGTTTGATCCTCTTATTTCTCGAACCGGGAGATCCATGAATCGGGATCCTGATGTATATAGATACAAATGGTCCAATGGGAGCAAGAATTTCCAGGAACATTTCCTTTCTGAACAGAAGAACCATTTTCAAGTAGTGTTCGATCGGTTACGTATTAATCAATATTCGATTGATTGGTCCGAGGTTATAGACAAACAAGATTTGTCTAAGTCACTTCGTTTCTTTTTGTCCAAGTCACTTCGTTTCTTTTTGTCCAAGTCACTTCTCTTTTTGTCCAAGTCACTTCCCCTTTTCTTTGTGAGTATCGGGAATACCCCCATTCATAGGTCCGAGATCCACATCTATGAATTGAAAGGTCCGAATGATCAACTCCGCAATCAGTTGTTAGAATCAATAGGTGTTCAAATCGTTCATTTGAATAAATTGAAACCCTTCTTATTGGATGATCATGATACTTCCAAAAGACCGAAATCCTTGATCAATGGAGGAACAAGATTACCATTTTGCTTCAAAAAGATACCAAAGTGGGTGATTGACTCATTCCATACTAGAAATAATCGCAGGAAATCCTTTGATAACACGGATTCCTATTTATCAATGATATTCCATGATCGAGACAATTGGCTGAATCCCGTGAAACCATTTCATAGAAGTTCATTGATATCTTCTTTTTATAAAGCAAATCCACTTCGATTCTTGAATGATCCAAATCGCTTCTGGTTCTATTGTAACAAAAGATTCCCTTTTTATGTGGAAAAGACCCGTATCAATAATTATGATCCTACATATGGACAATTCCTCACTATCTTGTTCATTCGCAACAAAATATTTTCTTCGTGCGTCGGTAAAAAAAAACATATTTTTGGGGAGAGAGAGACTATTTTGTCAATCGAGTCACAGGTATCTGACATATTTATACCTAACGATTTTACACAAAGTGGTGACGAAAGGTATAACTTGTACAAATTTTTCCATTTTCCAATTCGATCCGAGCCATTCGTTCGTAGAGCTATTTACTCGATCGCAGACATTTATACAACACCTCTAACAGAGGAACAAATAGTTAATTTTGAAAGAACTTATTGTCAGCCTCTTTCAGATATGAATCTATCTGATTCAGAAGGGAAGAACTTGCATGAGTATCTCAGTTTCAATTCAAACATGGATTTGATTCACACTCCATGTTCTGAGAAGGATTTCCCATCTGGAAAGAGGAAAAAAAAACGGAGTCTTTCTCTAAAGAAATGCGTTGAGAAAGGGCAGATGTATAGAACCTTTCAACGAGATAGTGCTCTTTTCAATCTCTCAAAATGGAATCTCTTCCAAACATATATGCCATGGTTCCTTACTTCGACAGGGTGGAAATATCTAAATTTCACCACCCTTTTAGAGATTTTTTCAGAACCATTGCCGATACTAAGGATACTAAGTAGCAGGCACAAATTTGTATCCGTTTTGAGAGATATTATGCATGTATCAGATATATCATGGCCAATTCCTCAGAAGATTCTTCCACAATGGACTCTGACTCTGAAAAGTAAGATTTCGAGTCTGATAAGTGAGATTTCGAGTAAGTGTTTCCAGAATCTCCTTCTGTCCGAAGAAACGATTCATCGAAATAATGAGTCACCCGTTCCATTGATATGGACACATCTGAGATTAACAAATGCTCGGGAGTTCCTCTATTCAATCCTTTTCCTTCTTCTTGTTGCTGGATATCTCGTTCGCATACATCTTCTCTTTGTTTCCCGAGCCTCTAGTGAGTTACAGACAGAGTTAGAAAAGATCAAATCTTTGATGATTCCATCATACATGATTGAGTTGCGAAAACTTTTGGATAGGTATCCTACATCTGAATCTGAACTGAATTCTTTCTGGTTAAAGAATCTCTTTCTAGTTGCTCTGGAACAATTAGGAGATTTTCTGGAAGAAATACGGGTTTCTGCTTCTGGTGGCAACATGCTATTGGTTGGTGGTTCCGCTTATGGGGTCAAATCAATACGTTCTAAGAAGAAATATTTGAATATCAATCTCATCGATCTCAGAAGTATCATACAAAATCCCATCAATCGAATCGCTTTTTCGAGAAATACGAGACATCTAAGTCGTACAAGTAAAGAGATCTATTCATTGATAAGAAAAAGAAAAGGGGTGAACGGTGATTGGATTGATGAGAAAATAGAATCCTGGGTCGCGAACAGTGATTTGGTTGATGATGAAGAAAGAGAATTCTTGGTTCAGTTCTCCACCTTAACGACCGAAAAAGAAAAAAGGATTGATCAAATTCTATTGAGTCTGACTCATAGTGATCATTTATCAAAGAATGACTCTGGTTATCAAATGATTGAACAACCGGGATCAATTTACTTACGATACTTAGTTGACATTCATAAAAAGTATCTAATGAATTATGAGTTCAATAGATCCTGTTTAGCAGAAAGACGGATATTCCTTGCTCATTATCAGACAATCACTTATTCACAAACCCCGTGTGGGGCTAATAGTTTTCATTTCCCATCTCATGGAAAACCCTTCTCGCTCCGTTTAGCCCTATCCCCTTCTAGGGGTATTTTAGTGATAGGTTCTATAGGAACTGGACGATCCTATTTGGTCAAATACCTAGCGACAAACTCCCATGTTCCTTTCATTACGATATTTCCGAACAACTTTCCGTATTCGTATTACAAGCCTGAAGGTTTTTTTATTGATGATAGTGATAGTGACGATAGTGATTATCGTGACGATATCGATATTGATGATAGTGACGATATTGATGATGACCTTGATCTTGATACGGAGCTGCTAGATATGACGAATGTGCTAACTATGGATATGCCGCTGAGTATATACGGATTTTATATCGATATCACCTTTCGATTCGCATTAGCAAGAGCAATGTCTCCTTGCATAATATGGATTCCAAACATTCATGATCTGTATGTGAATTACAGATCCTTCGGTCTATTACAGAACTATCTCTCCAGAGATTGTGAAAGATATTCCACTAGAAATATTCTTGTTATTGGTTCGACTCATATTCCCCAAAAAGTGGATCCCGCTCTAATAGCTCCGAATAAATTAAATACATGCATTAAGATACGAAGGCTTCTTATTCAACAACAACGAAAGCACTTTTTCATTCTTTCATATACTAAAGGGTTTCACTTGG